TATTCTAGATTATTCATTAGTCGAATGGAAGGAATTAGGCGAAGAAAGAACCACGGGTAATGAATGGGAAGATCGCAAAATTGGAAGAAGAAGGGATTTTTTGGTTAGACGCATAGAATTAGCTAAACACTTTATTCGAACAAATATCGAACCCGAATGGATGGTTTTATGTTTACTACCAGTTCTTCCTCCTGAATTACGACCCATCATTCAGATAGATGGGGGTAAGCTAATGAGCTCGGATATTAATGAACTCTATAGAAGAGTCATCTATCGAAACAATACGCTTACCGATCTATTAACAACAAATAGATCTACACCGGGGGAATTAGTAATGTGTCAAGAGAAATTGGTACAAGAAGCCGTAGATACGCTTCTTGATAATGGAATTCGCGGACAGCCAATCAGGGATGGTCATAATAAGATTTACAAGTCGTTCTCTGATGTAATTGAAGGAAAAGAGGGAAGATTTCGTGAGACTATGCTTGGCAAACGGGTTGATTATTCGGGTCGTTCTGTCATTGTTGTAGGACCCTCACTTCCACTACATCGATGTGGATTGCCTCGGGAAATAGCAATAGAGCTTTTCCAGACATTTGTAATTCGGGGACTAATTAGACAACATCTTGCTTCGAACATAGGAGTTGCTAAGAGTCAAATTCGGGAAAAAGATACAATTGTATGGGAAATATTGCAAGAAGTTATGCAGGGGCACCCCGTATTGCTGAATAGAGCGCCCACTTTGCATAGATTAGGCATACAGGCATTTCAACCCATTTTAGTCGAAGGACGTGCTGTTTGTTTACATCCATTAGTTCGTAAGGGATTCAATGCAGACTTTGATGGGGATCAAATGGCTGTTCATGTACCTTTATCTTTGGAGGCTCAAGCGGAGGCCCATTTACTTATGTTTTCGCATATGAATCTCTTGTCTCCAGCTATTGGGGATCCTATTTCCGTACCAACCCAAGATATGCTTATTGGTCTATATGTATTAACCATTGGGAATCGCCGAGGTATTTGTAGAAATAGGTATAATCCATGGAATCGAAGAAAGTATCAAAATGAAAGAATTCATGATAATAATCATCAGTCTAAGAAACAAAAAGAACCTTTTTTTTGTAATTCCTATGATGCAATTGGAGCTTATCGACAGAAAAGACTCAATTTAGATAGTCCTTTTTGGCTCCGCTGGCGAATCGATCAACGCATTATTGCTTCAAGAGAAGGTCCCATCGAGATTCACTATGAATCTGGGGGTACTTGTCAGGAGATTTATGAGCACTCTTTTTTAGTAAGAAGTGTAAAAAAAGAAATTCTTTGTATATATATTCGAACAACTATTGGTCATATTTCTCTTTTTCGAGAAATCGAAGAAGCTCTACAAGGGTTTTGTCGAGCCTGCTCGTATGGTCACTAATCATATGGCATCTCAATTAAGTGATTTTGTGACACTGGCGTTAATTTTGATCTCTCTGTTGCTACTAGGACTCTACTTCCTCTGAATTTTCATCCGGATTAATATTGAGAAAGGGAAGTTTTCAAATCATTGACTCAAACTCATTGTCGAATCCCAATCAGCAGAATATGGAGGGACTTATGGCAGAACGAGTCAATCTAGTCTTTCACAATAAAATAATAGACGGAACTGTCATTAAAAAACTTATTAGCAAATTAATAGATCACTTCGGAATGGCATATACATCACACATTCTGGATCAAGTCAAAACTCTGGGTTTCCAGCAAGCCACTGCTACATCCATTTCATTAGGGATTGATGATCTTTTAACGATCCCTTCTAAGGGATGGTTAGTACAAGATGCTGAAGAACATAGTTTAATTTTAGAACAACACCATCATTATGGGAATGTGCACGCAGTAGAAAAATTACGCCAATCTATTGAGGTGTGGTATGCTACAAGTGAATATTTGCGACAAGAAATGAATCCTAATTTTAGGATGACAGATTCACTTAATCCAGTCCATATAATGTCTTTTTCGGGAGCTAGAGGAAATGCATCTCAAGTGCACCAATTAGTAGGTATGAGGGGATTAATGTCGGATCCTCAAGGACAAATGATTGATTTACCTATTCAAAGTAATTTACGCGAAGGGCTGTCTTTAACAGAATATATCATTTCTTGCTACGGAGCCCGAAAAGGGGTTGTGGATACTGCTGTACGAACCTCGGATGCGGGATATCTTACGCGCCGACTTGTTGAAGTAGTTCAACACATTGTTGTACGTCGAGCAGATTGTGGAACCGCCCGAGGGGTTGCCGTAAGTCCTCGAAATGGGATGACGCCTGAGTCCGAAAGAATTTTTATTCAAACATTAGTTGGTCGTGTATTAGCAGAGGATATATATATGGGCTCACGGTGCATCGCCACCCGAAATCAAGATATTGGATTTGGGCTTGTCAATCGATTCATAACCTTTCAAACACAAATACTATTTATTCGAACCCCTTTTACTTGTAGGAGTACATCGTGGATCTGTCGATTATGTTATGGTAGGAGTCCCACTCATGGCGACCTGGTCGAGTTGGGAGAAGCTGTAGGTATTATTGCGGGTCAATCCATTGGAGAACCGGGGACTCAACTAACATTAAGAACTTTTCATACTGGAGGAGTCTTCACGGGTGGTACTGCAGAACATGTACGAGCCCCGTCGAATGGAAAAATCCAATTTAATGAAGATTTCGTTCATCCCACGCGTACGCGTCACGGGCATCCTGCTTTTCTATGTTCTATAGCCTTATATGTTACTATTGAGAGTGAGGATATTCTACATAATGTAACTATTCCACCTAAAAGTTTTCTTTTGGTTCAAAATAATCAATATGTCGAAGCAGAACAAGTAATTGCTGAGATTCGCGAGGTACCATACACTTTCAATTTGAAAGAGAGAGTTCGAAAACATATTTATTCTGACTCAGAGGGAGAAATGCACTGGAGTAATGATGTGTACCACGCATCTACATTTACATATAGTAATGTGCATCTTTTACCAAAAACAAGTCATTTATGGATATTATCAGGAGGTTCGTGGAGATCCAGTGCAGTCCCCTTTTCACCGCACAAGGATCAAGATCAAATGAATATTTATTCCCTTTCTGTAGAACGAGGGTCAATTTCGACTCTCTCGGTGAATAATGATCCACTAAGATACAAATTACTTCGTTCATATTTTTCTGGTAAAAAAAAAGAAGACAAGATTCCTAATTATTCAGAACCCGTCCATTGGAATCTCATATACCCGGCGATTTTACACGGAAATTCTCATTTATTGGGAAAAAGGCGAGGAAATAGATTTCTCGTTCCAATCCAATCGATTCAAGAACGAAAGAAAGAGTTAATGCCTCATTCAGGTATCTCGATTGAACTACCAATAAATGGTATTTTCCGTAGAAATAATAGTATTTTTGCTTATTTCGATGATCCCCGATACAGAAGAAAGAGTTCGGGAATTACTAAATATGGGACTCTGGGCGTGCATTCAATCGTTAAAAAAGAGGATTTTATTGAGTCTCGACCAATAAAAGAATTGAAGTCAAAATACCAAATGAAACTAGATCTCTTTTTTTTCATTCCCGAAGAAGTGCATATTTTACCTGAATCTTCTTTGATAATGATACGAAATAATAGTCTCATTGGAATAGATACACGAATTGCTTTCAATATAAATACAAGAAGCTACGCGGACGGATTAGTCCGAATGGAGAGAAAAAAAAAGAGAATTGAACTGAAAATCTTTTCAGGAGATATTCATTTTCCTGGGGAGACCGATAAGATATCCCGACACAGTGGTATCTTGATACCTCCCGGAAAAGTAAACATCGATTTTAAGGACTCTAAAAAATGGAAAAATTGGATCTATGTCCAACGGATCACATCTACTAAGAAAAAGTATTTTGTTTTAGTTCGCCCTGTAGTGACATATGAGATATCAGATGGTCTAAATTTATCAACACTCTTCCCTCCGGATTTTTTACAAGAAAGGGATAATATGCAACTTAGAGTTGTCAATTATATTGTTTATGGAAATGCCAAACCCATTCAAGGAATTTCTGATACAAGTATTCAATTAATTCGGACTTGTTTAATTTTGAATTGGAACCAAGACATAAAAAGTTCTTCTATCGAGGAGGTCTGTACTTCTTTTATTGAAGTAAGTACAAATGGTTTGGTTCGAGCTTTCCTAAGAATCGACTTAGTAAAATCCGCTATTTCGTATCGCAGAAAAAGGAATGATCTCTCAGGTTCAGGATTCATTTTCGATAATGTATCAGATCAGACCAACATCAATCCTTTTTATTCCATTTATAAAACGAGAAAAACGAAACAATCACTTAACCACCAAAATCACGGAACTATTCGCACATTGTTAAATAACAATAAGGAATATCCTTCCTTGATAATTTTATCACCATCTAATTGTTTCCGAATGGACCTATTCAACGATATAAAATATCCCAATGTGAAAAAAGAATTCATTTCAACAGATTCTATAATTCAAATTAGGAATTCGATCGGACCGTTAGGAACGGTCCTTAAGTTTTTGAATTTTTATTCCTTTTATTATTTACTAACTCATAATCCGATCTTGATAACTAAATATCTTCAACTTGAAAATTTAAAACGGACTTTTCAAGTGCTTAAATATTATTTAATGGATGAAAATGGGATAATTTCAAATCGTGATCCATCCAGTAAAATCGTTTTCAATTTATTCAATTTGAATTGGTATTTTCTTCATCAAAGTTATTGTCCTAATTATTGGGAAGAACGACCCACAATAATTAGTCTCGGTCAGTTTATTTGTCAAAATGGATATATAGCCAAAAAAGGACCCCCCTTAAAATCGGGTCAAGTTTTGCTTGTTCAAGTTGACTCTGTAGTAATAAGATTGGCTAAACCTTATTTGGCCACTCCTGGAGCAACCGTTCATGGACATTATGGAGAAATCTTTTACGAAGGAGATACATTAGTTACATTTCTATATGAAAAATCGAGATCCGGTGATATAACGCAAGGTCTTCCAAAAGTGGAACAGGTCTTAGAAGTGCGTTCAATTGATTCAATATCAATGAACCTAGAAAAAAGAATTGAGGGTTGGAACGAGCATATAACAAAAATTCTTGGAATTCCTTGGGGATTCTTGATTGGGACTGAGCTGACTATAGTGCAAAGTCGTATATCGTTGGTTACTAAGATACAAAAGGTTTATCGATCCCAAGGGGTGCAAATTCATAATAGGCACATAGAGATTATTGTACGCCAAATAACATCAAAAGTGTTGGTTTCCGAGGATGGAATGTCTAATGTTTTTTTACCTGGAGAACTAATTGGATTGTTGCGAGCGGAACGAACAGGGCGCGCTTTAGAAGAATCGATCTGTTACCGCGCTATCCTATTGGGAATAACAAGAGCATCTTTGAATACTCAAAGTTTCATATCGGAAGCGAGTTTTCAAGAAACTGCTCGAGTTTTAGCCAAAGCAGCTCTTCGTGGTCGTATCGATTGGTTGAAAGGTCTAAAAGAGAATGTTGTTATAGGTGGGATGATCCCCGTTGGGACCGGATTTAAAAGATTACTGCGGCAACATAAGAATAAGAGCATTCCTTTGAAAAGTCAAAAGAAGAGTTTTTTCGAGGGGGAAATACGAGATATTTTGTTCCACCACGCAGACTTATTTGATTCGTGCCGTTCAAAAGAATTTCCATGATACACCTGAGGAATCATTTAGATCATATATCATTTAATGATTCCTAAAAAAAGTGTAGTCATACTTACTTTCTTTTGTTTTGGAATTCAATTTCCATTTGAAAAACTCTTTCTATATGGTCTTGAGGGGGTAATGGAAATTCAGATAATAATGAATAGAGCTTAGCGGTTTGGATTGTGTATTGACATCGATACGTCCAATTCACGGTAGAAGAAAAGGTTCCGTCGGAACAATTGGTTAGTTCAAGACAACCTCGTCACTTTTTTTTAAACAAAAAAGAAAGAGGAAGTGTGGGAAGAAATGACAAGAAGATATTGGAACATAAATTTGGAAGAGATGATGGAAGCAGGAGTTCATTTTGGTCATGGGACTAGGAAATGGAATCCGAGGATGTCGCCTTATATTTCTACCAAGCGAAAAGGTATTCATATCACAAATCTTACTAAAACTGCTCGTTTTTTATCAGAAGCTTGTGATTTAGTTTTTGATGCAGCAAGGAAGGGAAAAGAGTTTTTAATTGTTGGTACAAAAACTAAAGCAGCCAATTCAGTAGTGCGGGCTGCAATAAGGGCTCGGTGTCATTATGTTAATAAAAAATGGCTCGGTGGCATGTTAACCAATTGGTCCACTACAGAAACTAGACTTCATAAGTTCAGGGACTTGAGAATCGAACAAAAGACGGGGAAATTCTACTGTCTTCCAAAAAAAAGAGACGCAGCTATGTTCAAGAGACAATTATCCCACTTGCAAACATATCTGGGCGGGATTAAATATATGACGGGGTTACCCGATATTATAATTATCGTTGATCAGCAAGAAGAATATACAGCTCTTCGAGAATGTATCACTTTGGGAATTCCAACAATTTGCTTAATCGATACAAATTGTGATCCCGACCTTGCAGATATTTCAATTCCAGCAAATGATGACGCTATAGCTTCAATCCGATTAATTCTTAATAAATTAATATTCGCAATTTGTGAGGGTCGTTCTAACTATATATGAAATACGTAATTAATAATAAGATAGAAATTCTTTTTTGAACTCCTGAAATTTATGGAATCGTTTACTACATCTCGAATTTGATTAGATTATATAAATGAGATAAAAATGAGTGGGGATATTATGTTATTAGTTCGTATCAAAAAATTCAAATAAGCAAGTCGAAAAAGAGATGGTTGAATTAAAATAATTTCCTGGAATTTCAATTTCTGTCAGAGGGTAATATGAATGTTCTATCATGTTCCACCAACACACTAAAAGTGTTATACGAAATATCGGGTGTAGAAGTAGGCCAACATTTCTATTGGCAAATAGGAGGTTTTCAAGCCCATGGCCAAGTACTTATTACTTCTTGGGTTGTAATTGCTATCTTATTAGTTTCAGCCAGTATAGCTGTTCGGAATCCACAAACCATTCCGAATGACGGGCAGAATTTCTTCGAATATGTCCTTGAATTCATTCGAGACGTGAGCCAAACCCAGATTGGAGAAGAATATGGTCCATGGGTTCCTTTTATAGGAACTATGTTCCTATTTATTTTTGTTTGTAATTGGTCAGGGGCTCTTTTACCATGGAAAATTATACAGTTACCCCATGGAGAGTTAGCCGCACCCACGAATGATATAAATACTACTGTTGCTTTAGCTTTACTCACCTCAGTAGCCTATTTCTATGCGGGTCTTAGCAAAAAAGGATTAGGTTATTTCAGTAAATACATTCAACCTACTCCAATCCTTTTACCCATTAACATCTTGGAAGATTTTACAAAACCCTTATCGCTTAGTTTTCGACTTTTCGGAAATATTTTAGCCGATGAATTAGTAGTTGTTGTTCTTGTTTCTTTAGTACCTTCAGTAGTTCCTATACCTGTCATGTTCCTTGGATTATTTACAAGTGGTATTCAAGCTCTTATTTTTGCAACTTTAGCCGCCGCTTATATAGGAGAATCCATGGAGGGTCATCATTGACTTCACTTACAAATAGTTGTTTTTTGAATTTAGACCAAAATAATAGCGGAATTCAAGATAATCTACTTGGAGAACATCAAAATAGATAACTAATAAGGGATAACTAATAAGGCAGTTATAATATACCGTAATAGGAAAAAAGATTCCACTCAAAATATTTAGGGGGGATTCTAAAAAAAACGAAAGAGATCGAAAGGATCGGTTTCCTAAAATGAATGTCCTGTTTGGATGTATTATTTTATTTTCTATAAATAAAAGAATATAAAATATTTAATAAAAAACAATTTAATAAACAAGAAGAATAAAAAATTAAGAAAGAAAAGAAAATAGAATAAAATGCTAATGAAAATTTCTATGAAATGATTCGCCTTAACCAATTTTTCTATTTTTCTATGTAAATTCGAGCCATGCGGAATAATCATAAAGAAAGAGAAGAATTAAAAAACGCGATTCAAAAAAAGAAATTAGCCAGTTCAAAATTGTGTATCTTGTCTTGAATGCCTAGAATCCAACTATTATCGAATTCAGCTAGGGAGTTTTTCCCGTTCAAAAAGAATTCTAATGGATCGAAGATCAAAATAAGTTGGTTTACATTCTGGAAGAAACACATGTATATGGGATATTAGATATTGAATAGTTATATATGACCTAAAAAATATCTAATACCCTAATACTATGAATTTCAATAGGGATTCCAATAGACGTCTTTGGTTTTGGATTCCTAAGAATCCAACTTCAAAAAGCGATAGAGAATCGGTTCTGATGATTCAATAATATTATTCTATTACTTCAATTTGGAGTTTTTAGTTACTCTGTTTGGATGAAACTGCGTGATGGAATAATTCATCTATAATTCATTGAATGATTGTATCATTAACCATTTTTTTTTTTTGTGAGGAATTTAACTTATCATGAATCCACTGATTTCTGCCGCTTCTGTTATTGCTGCTGGGTTAGCTGTCGGACTTGCTTCTATTGGACCTGGGGTTGGCCAAGGGACTGCTGCGGGCCAAGCTGTAGAGGGGATCGCAAGACAGCCCGAGGCGGAGGGAAAAATCCGAGGTACTTTATTGCTTAGTCTGGCTTTTATGGAAGCATTAACAATTTATGGATTGGTTGTCGCTTTAGCACTGTTATTTGCGAATCCTTTTGTTTAATCTTGTCTTAAACACTTAAACAATCACAAATATATAGATATAGAAAATTTTGACTTATTTTTTTTTTTTGTCTGAATTTATTTTAGTCAGGACTTATACTTGCTCCTTGCTTTTTTGAATTATATCAATAATTCACTCCTACAATTTACAATGTGGGACACTAATCCCTGCCCGGGAAGGAAGAAAGCGGATCGGTATGCTCATTACTCATCCTTAAATCTTTCCTTCCCGTTCTTAGAAATTGAAACTTAAGGAGTCTTACAACAAACGAAATATTCCGAAATTGATACGAAACTTGAAATTTTGATAGCTAAGTCTAAAATTCTAATAAGTATTATTTTCATTAGGATTAGGAATTTTTTTTTTGAAAAAATCCATTTCGCAATCAATTCTATAGATATAAGAAATTCATATAAATCGAATATAAGAATATATAGAAGTAGATATAAGGGAAGTGATACAAAAAAGAAACTCTATTCTTGTTTTTTTATCTATCTGTAAAAGAAAGGGGATTGTATGAAAAATCTAACCGATTCTTTCCTTTCCTTGGGCCAATGGCCGCTGGCCGGGAGTTTCGGGTTTAATACCGATATTTTAGCAACAAATCCAATAAATCTAAGTGTAGTATTTGGTGTATTGATCTTTTTTGGAAAGGGAGTGTGTGCGAGTTGTTTATTTCAAGAATAGGCTGGACCGGTCCAGCTGCACTTTTTTTTTGATTATTTTCATTTTAACTATTTGATTATTTTCATTTTAACTAGTAAAAAAGAAAATTAAAGTAAAAGATGCATGATCTCGCGAATTACTTATGAATTTTGAAATTGATTGAATTTTATCAATTCATAAAAAATGATATTTTAAATATTTAAGAAACGTAGCATTTCGTAATTCATTGGTAAATCCGCTTTGATTCTCAATCAACCAATAATGCGGGACTAATTATATGGTTAAAGTGAAACCTTTGAAGTCCCAAACATAGCATGGTATTCTTTCTACTACTATCGTCATTTGAAATTTCAAATGAAGGACTAGTTGAAATTTTTTGTTCGATATAGAACGCTCATATCGAGAAAATGATTTGAAACCTTTATTGTATTGCAAAAGGGTCACACTATTTTTTTTCTATATTATCTTATCAAATGCCAA